AAGGGGCTCCTTTGGCTCAATTCATAAATCAATTATTAATATGCATACAAGATACATCTATTCTATAGAGATATGTTGTATAATTTATATATATAGATTATATATTCCATTTCATTAATATTACATACTAAATAAAGATTCCATGTCATATATATAAAATAATATATAGATTAGATCTAAAAAATCTATTATTATGTAATAATAATAATAATATATGCATTAGACTCAGCAATAGACTCAGAATGGATAGGGTTGAGTCCAGAACGAAAAATTGGATTTATTTAGATATTATTCTATAGGGTATAGGTTGAACATACGGGTTGAGAAATAAAACTGGAATGAATTGTTTCAAGACTGAAATTGACTTCTCTATTTCTATTCTATTAAATATTCTAATAAATCCATAATTAATTTGATTGATATGATCTTCAAAATGAACAAATATGAAAGATATTTGATAGAATCATATGATAAAAAGGTGCAACTTGTCCGCCAAATCAAACAAATTCTGTAAGAAAAAATTTTGAGAACTTCTTGTCTTGATCCACGCCTTCCCAATTTCATATTGTTTGTTAATTTCCTTGCTTATTCTTAAATAAGAAAAATTTCAATTTTATTGAAAGAAGGATCCTGACTTCATATTACTTCTATTTATTTAGATTTATCTTGATTTTTTTCTTTTTTTGTGAATTAATGAAGAATAAATATAGATATAGACACTCTATTTGAATTCAAAAAAAACTCTATTCTCTATAGTATCGAATCAAGAATTTCCTATTTCTAGATGTCGATTAGAATGAATTTTTTAGGAAAAAAATCATGAATCAAAAAATTTTATGAAATTATATGAAAGAGGGAAAGACCTTTCGAGTCTAATCAGACTCTTCCGTTATATTGACAATATAAAAAAACTTATCATATGATAATCATCGTATCGTATAATATGATGGCGGTTGGGCAAGTATGCCCCCATCGTCTAGTGGTTCAGGACATCTCTCTTTCAAGGAGGCGGCGGGGATTCGACTTCCCCTGGGGGTAGGGTACTACGAAAAGAAGTTGATCTAGGCTTCTAACTAAGCCTAGAATGGCTTCTTGCTGGGTCGATGCCCGAGCGGTTAATGGGGACGGACTGTAAATTCGTTGGCAATATGTCTACGCTGGTTCAAATCCAGCTCGGCCCAAGAATTCCCTGATCCGCCATGAAATGATATAGACTTTTTCTTTGCTCTTCAAAAATGACGAATATTAACGAATAAAAAAATTTCGGATATATCCTTACCGCTTGAATTGCTCTGTTCCATTTTTTTGTTAGCAAAAATTCCTATTTTGCTAAGAACTCTAATCTCAATTTACGATTTTCAAAATAGTCTTATATCTTATATATAATAATAACCTATAATAAAAACCGAATAAAGAAAAAACTTTTTTTTTAACGATAAAGATGGGTTTTCATTCCATTTGGACAGTACTGAACTAATAATATGTTATGTGTCGCTCTCGATAAAGTATCGATATATCAGTATATCTCTCGTGCCTCGGTGATCCTTATAAAACCGAGATTCGAATCAAAATTGAAATCGTTTAGTTTCAATGCAAGTATAAATATATATATATATGTATACTCGATAGCTTGATTTCATGGGGATTGTAGTTCAATTGGGTAGAGCACCGCCCTGTCAAGGCGGAAGCTGCGGGTTCGAGCCCCGTCAGTCCCGACGGAATAAAATCAATCACATAAAAGCCAATAACATGAAAAAAAGGATCCAAACTCTTTTTAGAGAGAATTAATTTTTTTTTTAAGAGAAGTGCTGTCGAAGACAGACTATACATAGTGAACGTTGCTAGAATATTCAATCTTTTTTATATCTTAGTAGTAGTATAATAATACTAGGACTTTTTTAGGATACTTGTTTGATTTGTTTTCCACGCAAATTAGATCATTAAAAAAAGTAGTTAACTCCTTCTTCTTTTTTATTTAGCTTCTATTGTTTGTTTGAGTTGGTTTGTTTGTAACCAACGGAAATGAAACGTAAAGAGTATTCAAATACTACTTCATCAGATTCATCAGATGAATATACAAGGAATGGGGTCTAATTTATAGAAAAACAAGAACGAAGGAGAAATAAAATAATAAATAAGAAAAAAATAAAAAAGAATCCAAAAGAGAAAGGAAGTCGATTGAATTGAATCATGTGAATTGGATCATGAATCCGATTTTGAATTTGGTATGGCTAAAAAAAAGATCTTCCTGTGGTATACTATTCCATTTTAAACGATGAATTGATTTGATAGCTCAGATATTTTATTCATGATATTGATCTGATTCAATATCATCGAGGTTGAATTCAGCCCATTGAATTTTCGGGGTGAAAATTTGCTCATCTCTATGGGATTAAATCCCGAATTATTGCCTAATAAAAATGAAAAATAAAAAACACTGAGATTATGGAAGTCAATATTCTCGCATTTATTGCTACTGCACTCTTCATTCTAGTTCCTACTGCCTTTTTACTTATAATATATGTAAAAACCGTGAGTCAAAGTGATTAAGTTGAATGAAACTTGATTGTTTTTTTGAGGCACCTATTGAAGAAATCAAAGAAATCAAAAGGATTAATTGGAATTTTGCGTCGTAAGTGGAATGCGAATTAGCGGGATACTATTATATGAGATCCGATAGTATGGTAGAAAGCATCTTTCTACCATACTAGCTAGCATACTCCCAATTATGTATGCTTATTGTTGTAATGGAAGAAGTTGTATATTATATACTTTATATCCTTATATTTTATGTATACATAAAATATATATACATCAAAAAAAAAAAGAAGGGCTTTTTAAAATAAAAAAATGTGTCTATAAAACAATCCATACAGCTTGATTCTTCACGTCAATCAATTAGTAGTGCCTTTAGAGTCCACTTCGCCCCCATACTACGAGGGACAGAGAAAAAGTAAAGACGACCATTAAAGCAGCCCAAGCAAGACTTACTATATCCATGTAAATTATGTCTCCTGTCTCTATGAAGGATATTCCACTAGTGTTCACTAATAATAGTGGGATCAATGGCGCATAGTCAAAAAAAAGGGGATTATGACCTAACGCCGTTGATGAAAGGCTCCAATAAATCCGCTTCCAACAAGTGATACTCTTTTTCTAGTGGAATCGAAAGGGGGTAAGCATAAAAAAATACGCAGTCACACGTTTGGAAATATCAGGGGGAATCCGCTGAATCTTAAGATAAGATGTAGAAAAGCTATTCTTTCTTTTCTTGTCTTTTATTTTATCTATTTTAGTTAGGTTAGGTATTAGGTAAAAAATTCGGGAAAAGCCCTAAAAATGAATTTAGATTCAGGAGTAGATAACGATCTACTCCATCCCTCTGTTTACCGTTTCATCTAATCATTACTGTCTAATATTTATCTCTGGGATCAACCCGAGGATCACTTATTCATTCTTGATTTTGGTTTATTGAAAAGAAATTCAATTCATTCTTTCTTTTTGCATTTTTTCTAGGTGTAGTGCATCTTATCTATCAAAAAAAGTCAATTTTCCATCAGGCTATCGAATTGAATTCAAGAACCGGTAATGAAACACCCCATTACGTAGTGGAATGGAATCAGGAAATCCTTATATGAAATTTTTTTCATTCCACTACTCGAATCTTTCAGGGAATCTTACCCCAGAATCCTAAAGGCAAGCATTTCTAGCACTTTCTGTTTAGAAAACGGAACTTCCAGATGTTTAGAATCAAGCAAGTATCCAAAGGCCTTTTCCTACGTTTGCTTCTGCTGGAGAAAAACTAATCGAGTTATATCAGCCAAATCAAATACAAGATTTTCTCCTTTTTGTTGATCAGGCGACACCCGGATTTGAACTGGGGAAAAAGGATTTGCAGTCCCCCGCCTTACCGCTCGGCCATGTCGCCAAACCAAAATAATACCTTACGAAATAGATGAGAATATTGAAATAGATGAGAATAGTCTCTCTTTCTTTGGATGGGATGTGGGATTACTTAATTTCTTTCTTTTTTCTTTCACTTGGATTTTTCATTTTGAATCCCATTTTCTTTAATCCCTTGCCCGAAATAAACCCATCGTTTTTTGTAGTGGGTCCATTCCTTTGGTTATATGTTTATATGGATAGTATCTCAAAACATAAATATCCAAAAACTTTTTGATATTGAAAAAAAAAAACTGAATGTGATTTTTCCGTCACCAAAGTCATAATTCGGAGCAAATTGGAACCATTAACTATGAAATGTAACTTGAAATTGATGAATGATTCTTGTATTTGAATTGAAAATTTGAGATTCCTAATCCCTATTTTAGAATCCCTATTCTATTATTTCTATTATATAATATAATAGAATAATATATATAATATTATATATCTAATAATATATATATATAATCTAATACTCTAATACTAATAATATATAAATTTAATAATATATAAATTGATATATTGATAGTTAACTAAACTAACCCGTATTAATTATTTTCAATAAACCAATTATAAATTTAATAATATATAAATTGATATATTGATAGTTAACTAAACTAACCCGTATTAATTATTTTCAATAAACCAATTTCCATTCTGTTTGCAACTAAAAGTCGATGGAAACCCCAGAGCAGAAATGCTTATACAAATAGCTAATCGTCCATCTTCCCCCTATATGATATGATCCCGATAGCAAATTCTCAGTAAATTGCCGTGCTTCCATTTTTCCTTGAATAGCAAATTGACTAGAAAATAACAATTTAACTATAGTGCGGTATGTGCGGTCTCGAATCCACCCGCAATAAAAATGAAGGAGGAAACATATCTAACATATCTATAGAAACGTATAAATAGATAGCTATCTACGCACATTTAATAAATACAAGCCCTATTCATTACTATGTCACGCTGATCCTATTTCTTGGACTCAAAAATCGAGATTTCCTACTAGATGAAATATCTCTTTGCTGCGAATCTTTTGTTGAAGACTCAAA